CTGGTGACATTTTTTGAAGAATTGAATCCATTGATTGATTCATAGTATCCGTTGTTCTCCATAGTATGAACGGCCTCTTCCGAATAAAAAAAAAAGGAAATTTTCACTGTGATGAGATATTAAAGATAATAAATAAGGATTTTTATATGCAATGCACAAAAACTTTTTTTTTTATAAATTTGTTAAAGAAAAGAAGTCCTATTTGCTCAATGAGTTATCCCCTCCCTTTTTGTTTGTCCACTACTTCTTATGAATATGAATCTAAACAAACAAGTTTGATTTGTTCCAATAGACCTGGAAAATAAAATAAGAATCTTTGACGAACTAGATCAAGAATCATTATTATTTCCACACAATAAAACGGTGGAAATAATAATGATTCTTGTGTGGAAGATTAGGAAGACGAGTAATCCCTCCTAGAATAATTTGTTCCTTCCATTTATATCTTGTCGTGTATTTTCCTCCTACTTATGCCTATTTAAGTATATTTAAGTATTAGAATTCGATTCTATTAGGTACAATAGAATACAAAACGAGTGATGCATTACACAGCATTTACAATCTGACAATAAAGGGCCTGGTATAGTTACACCACTCCAACTTTGATCGAAAAAAAAAAAGGGTCAAGTGGCCCTTTTCACAATATAATATACATACTATTACTAGGAACTAGTAATACGATACAAGCAATTCACGGCATCTCGCAGAAAAACAGTATAAACAAAGGAAGCAAAAAAGGGCTTTCCATGATTTTTTTTGGATCATACATAATCATAATTGCGTTGATCAACCAAAACTCGGCTCTTTTTACGAACTTGATGAATCCGTGCATCTAGAAATTCATTTCGGACAATTGAACTTTCTCAAACTGTTTCTTTTTAAGAACCAAAAAGATTTGTGCCAGAGTAACAGATGCCAAGAAGAACAACAAACCTTGGACACGTAATGGATCTTGAAGTACTATTTCTGCATCTCCCTGACCAAATCCACCCACATTCGGATTACTTGTTAATGGTTGATCAAGCTTGATGGATTCACCTTCTGAAACAAGAAGTTCTGGCCCTGGAGGTATAATATCAACCACTTGGTGTCCATCCGATGCATCAGCTATGGTTATTTCATACCCCCCTTTTTCTTTACGTACTATCCTACTTACTATACCTGTTGCTGTAGCATTATAAACTGTATTATTACTCTTGCTCCCATCGGGATAAATCTGACCCCTTCCCCTGTTCCCACCTACGTATATGGGATATTTTAAGAAGTGAACGTCTTTCCTAGTAGCGGGGTCCGGGGAAAGAATGGGAAAGACAATTTCACTATATTTCTGACCAGGAACAGGACCTATCACAAGAATATTTCTTTTATTGGGGCGATAGCTCTGTAAAGACAAATTGCCCATCTTTTCTTTGATCTCGGGAGAAATACGATCGGGGGGAGCTAATTCGAATCCCTCGGGTAAAATAAGAACAGCCCCCACATTCAAAGCCCCCTTTTTACCATTAGCAAGAACTTGTTTCAGTTGCATATCATACGGGATTCGAACAACTGCTTCAAATACAGTATCAGGAAGCACAGCTTGTGGAACCTCAATATCCACGGGCTTATTAGCTAAATGGCAATTGGCACATACAATACGCCCAGTTGCTTCTCGTGGATTTTCATAACCCTGCTGCGCAAAAATAGGATATGCATTTGAAATAGATGTCCGAGTGATTACATATATCATGATCAATACGGAAATGGATCGAGTCATCGGTTCCTTTACCCAAGAAAAGGTATTTCTATTTTGCATGGTCCAATCATTGATCCCGGAAATTTCTACAATAAATTAGGTAGGTAGCTAGTATAGTTCCCTATCCACGATTCTGCCATTGGACTGGAATAATTGTACTGGAATATAGAGGAATCGAATCCCCTGCACGGATGTCAGATTTAAAATGGTTTGTTTATGTACGAAGTAACATTATGATTTGATTGATATCCGCGGATCAAATGAGTTCTTCATTCATTCATTGAATGATAAATCACTACAAGTGAAGGAGATACGCGGTTTAAATAATGGAAGATCCAATATTTTAAAATTGTATCTAGAATGACTGGAAAAGTGGAAACAAGACCTGATATAATTTGATCGTTAAGAGCAAATCCAAAATCTTTGTAGACCAAACCAATCATGAGTTCCCAACCGTGGGGCGAATGGAATCCGATACATAAATCAGTTAATAAAAGAATAGAAAAAGCTTTTATTGTGTCGCTTAAGTTATACAGGAATTCCTGAACCCAAGAATTAAGAATGCCAAGTTCTTCATTACCCAGAATAGAATAACCACTTAAAATAGCGAAACAGATTATATTTGCCGAGAAATGCAAAATTATATGGATATGATCTTCATTGTGTATTTTGACCAATTGTATCGTTTCTTTGTGGATTCCTATACGACGCTTTTGTATCTGTGTCTCCGGGTACTCCTTTATCATTTCGTCCAACAGAAAGAGTTCTTCTAATTCTATAAATCTTTCTAGAACGTTCTTCTCTTGAATATCATTCAAAAAAGTTTCGGATTGCCTGGTATTCCACCAATTAGTAACCCAAAGTTCCAGACTTTTATTAAATGAGAAAGAGATCCACCACGGAAAAAAGACTATAGATGCAAGATATGGGATAGGAGTCAATGCTTTTTTTTTTTCACTTTTAATCTGTTCTGTGAATTGTTAATGAACCTACTCCATTCATCGACTCCGTCTGATCTGATATTTCTATGAAGCATGAGTTCGACAACAAGGTATGGAACCTATGGATCTGATCTAGTCCCTCTTTTTTTTTTTTAATTGTTTAGCCCTTGGATCTAGAAGAGATATAGAAATAGAAGTTCGAATTAAAGGTCAGTTTCGAATCGAATCAAGAAATTCTAAAATTTTGTTCCCTGATATCTCAGCTCAGATATCTCCATTGGTCAAATTGAACCAATTGCATCTTCATTTGTTTCTTTCAATGAATGCCCGAAAGGCCCACTTCAAAGTAATGAATATTATTCGGATTTCGAGACAAAAGAATTCCCTTGGATCAATCCATTATTTCGAAATGTTTCACTAGCTAACCATAACCATAGCCCAGGAATAATTGAGGGGATATTTCCGAAGAATATTGATGATGAAATCCGAAATGGCTCGGAAAATGAGAGAGAAATTGGATGCTTATGAGAGATCCAATTGTTTGGTTATAAAGGAGCAAAAGGAGGGATAAAAAAAAAAATAAAGATCGATTGAAAAAGGAGAGATAATTTATGAGAGATGATCCATCCGTATCTAACGTATCAATTCAACAAAATATTGGGCCTAAAAAGATGAATTCTGTACTGTATTCTTACTGTATTCTGAAATGTTCTGATATGTATGATGAATACATACTTTACTTATTAGACTTGTTACTAGTATAAAAGAATTGAGTTGAGTTCCATATGCATAAAAAAAGGTTTTGTTGGACAAAACTTGCTTCTTCTTCTTAATTATGGTTGTTCCATATATGCCCGCCTGCCTTATTCTATGGGTCACAATGGTAAAGGGAATGGGGAAAATAGAATCGAACATATTCTATTTTGCTCGAATGAACGCTCTGAAAAAACTTCAGTTATTTTTAATTTTTAAAGGGGATTCCTGAGTTCCCTCCCTCATGCTGAGAAAGCATTCATTATTCAGTTCATTTCAAAATACTTCAATTGGTACGCGCAAGAAATAGGCCGATTCGGCAGCTTTTTGTTCAATTTCTCGTGGAGTCAAATTCTCATCAGTACGAGTCAAAGGAATGGCTCCCTGGCCTCTGATTTCCATATAAAGGACACGACGAGGATAAAGACCCCCTTTAACTTCCATTCTGATCGACTGGATATCTCTCATAAGGAATCGGAGGAAGATGCGACGATTTATTCCAGGAAATCCCCAACGAAAAATACACACCATTTCTTCCTTTCTATCGAATCGATCATAACCACTACCTACATTCCACAAAATTGTGGACCACAAATAAGAACTGATGAACAGACCGGCAATTCCATAGAAAGACATCACGATCCCTTGAGGGAAAAAAATTATTTGCTGAGACGGGAATAAGGATATGAGATTCCGACCAAGATAACTGGAAGTTCCAACCAATAAGAATCCTAGTGAGCCTAAAAAAAGGATACAGGCCCAACAGAAATTACTTGTTTTTCGAGACCCCGCTATAAGTTCTATCCATATACGTTCTGATCGCCAGTTCATACTCGATCTAGTTGCATTCTATTAGAATTGAGAGAATAAGCCAAATGAATTTGACTTTACTATTTTTTTTTTGCTCCCGAAGTAACTCTCATCAACTAGCACTATTATGATGTAAACCATTAGGAGTAATTCATAGAATTGGTTAGATATAAAATAATAACATCCCCTTCATATTCATATGGTCCCACTATGTATATATCTACATAACATGTAGATACATTGACTTTCTATTTCAGATCCGCTGATTTATTTATTTTTTTTTTAACAGCTATACCCGCATATACATGCATTATTCCACTAAATAGATATCCGTATTATGATCCAAGTCCAAGTGTTAAAATAAATTGATGAGATTTGGTCCTGGTCCCATCGGGCCTAAACAATCTTGTTTTTTTGAACATGAAGAGATAAAGACGCCATTGCAATTGCCGGAAATACTAGGCCCACTAAAGGCACAAAAATAGAGGGTAAGTTGAGATCTGTCATAGAATAGGTGCCTCGGTTTAATATTTGTACCTGTTATAAAGATAAAGATATATTATGATTAAGTATATTCTAAGTATTATAAGTATATAATAAGTGCAAGGAATGCAGAACTAAATAAGTGTGCCTGTTCACCTTTCCACACGAAATATATGTATGATAATCCACTTTATTATTCTCGTTCTCCTGTTCTTAATCCAAAGAGTTTCTTACGAGTTCCCGAAGGATTCGTTAGAATCCGCTCCAAGGGGGATTTATAGTACAAAATGTGGGTTCTCGGGAAATATAGAAAGATGCAACACTTCAATTATAGATTTGAATTATTCTATATTCTATCTATTAATACGTAAGAAGGGAAGATGAAATTCTTTTTATTTTCATTTTTAGAATTCTATTCCACGAAAGTCAGAATTCACTCTTTTCTCCTGTTGATGGAGGGTTCCTGATTACTAATCAGGAATAGAAATAGGAGAAAAATAGATTAGATCTGGAGAAAAAATGAAAAGTAATTCTCGGAAACTTCTGATTTTTACTATAGAACCAAACTTATGTCACCAAAGAAAACTCTATTCTTCTTATTGTGACTTTGATTCCGATGAACTAAAGTTCGTTACAAATAGTTGAGCCTAGTGCTTTGAATTTTGATTCAAGGGAAAGAAACCGTGTAGATGAAATAACTCACCCAGAACACCTTTTAAAGGATTACGTGGTACAATTAGATCGAATAAGCCCTTCTGGAATAAATACTCAGCCACTTGTGACCCGTCGGGTACTGTCTTATTCAATGTTTGTTCAATTACTCTTTTACCCGCAAATGCAATGTAGGCGTTGGGTTCGGCAATAATGATATCTCCCAACATACCAAAACTGGCTGTTACTCCACCGGTTGTAGGGGATGTAAGGACTGATACATAGAATAACTTTTTATTTGATTGATAATCATATAAAGCAGAAGAAATTTTAGCCATTTGCATCAAGCTCAAACTTCCTTCTTGCATGCGTGCTCCTCCAGAAGCACACACCATAATAACAGGTAGAGATCCATTAGTAGCATACTCGATTAACCGGGTTATTTTCTCGCCTACTACGGATCCCATACTGCCCCCCATGAACTGAAAATCCATAACCCCAATTGCTATAGGAATACCGTTTAGTTGACCTATGCCTGTTTGAACAGCCTCAGTTAAACCTGTCTTTCTTTGATAAGAATCGATACGATCTTTATAAGGTTCCTCTTCCGAGTGAAATTCAATGGGGTCAATAGAAACCATGTCCTCATCCATGGGCTCCCAAGTGCCTGGATCAATCGAAAGTTCGATTCTATCTGAACTGCTCATTTTCAAATGATATCCACATTGTTCACAAATATTCATTTTTGACTGAAAGAATTTCTTATAATTTAATCCATAACAACTCTCACATTGAATCCATAAATGTTTGTATTTTTTATTTATATCGAAATCATTAGATCTTCCTTTTATATTCAAATCACTGCCATTACCGCGAGTTTTTATACTAGAACTCCCACTGTCGCTACCACTTAAACTTTCACTACAAATGTAACTGTAACTATAAATGTAAGTGTCACTGTAATTGTCGCTACCACTTGAAATGTAACTATCAATACTGATTTCAGAGCGAAGATAACTATGAATGCTACTATTAATGTGAATATTCCAACTATATTTAGTATCATACGTGTAACAATCATAGTCGCGATTGTCACTCTTAGACCCACTATTCAGATAATTAGAAAAAGAACTTTCTAGTTCACTCAGAAAAGAACTCTCATTGTCAATCTCAAAAACCTGATTTTCAATATCAAAATATACGGAATAGCTATCACCATTACTATCCCTAACTAAAAAAGTGTCATCATAGATGAAACTCCCAATGTCCCTGACACCGAATAACTGATCAACATTACTGCAACTATAACTACCACTATCACCCCAACTATGAATGTTTTTATCCGTATCATTTAGAATGGGGCCTTCACTTATACCGGTATTTCCAATAGGACGACCAAGACTGTCCATTGATTTACTTAGCACACGCCAGTGTTCTAACTCCTCGTTAGACAACATCGAATTGAACCACCATTTTTCCATAGAGCCTTCCTGCCCCCCATTTGAATGAAAATACAATAGATGAATAGTCATTCGATGAATAATCAGTTTACTTTTACTATTTTATTTCCTGTCAGACATATACATATAGATTCAAGTACTAGGATCATTAACTAATAACGAGTCAGTATAAGTATTTAAGTATTTAAGAAATGCTTTTTTTTTGTGGGAATTCGGGGTATCAATTTACTATATTATATATGATGGAACGACCCTTTTCTTGAATTCTAATTCTAAATATAAGGAGAGGTTTCTCCCATGTTGTGTACAAATTCTCATCGAAAAGATAAATATTTCTTCCCTCCTATGAAAAATGAGTTTTCGTATTCTCTGGTATAAGAGAATAATAAGTTTCTATTGCAACACGGAATGAAAAGGACAATATACAGGATGGGTAGAAGGAGTTGTGACCCTTGGCTTGCTTGATTTATGGTCCGAAACTAGGGATATAAAATGACCCACCAATCCTAAGGATCCATAGGATTAATTATGGATCTAACAATAGAAGCATGGGGTTATTTAGTCTTAGATCTTATCTTGTATTTATATCTTGTATATATTAGGCAAAGTTATGCACATATTGAATGCAATATGCAAGATATATGCAAATACACGATAGGATCTTCAT